CATGCAACCTAATGAGGATTAGGAAAAGAAGACTCGTTGCATTGATTCTATATTAGAAGAATGGAAAAATTTCAATAACAAGTATTTTTGAATCAAATAAAATAACTTTTTTTATCTTATCTAATTTGTTGCAACAAAAAATAAAAAATGGCCCGGGACACGGGCCAGGACGTGGAAATAAAAAAAGATTTTTCGGACGAAATGAAAAAAAAAGAATATATTAAAAATATATAGATATATAATTCTAATCTTAATAATTAGAATAATTAATAGAATAATAATTAAATATAGAATAGTATAGAATAGTAATTAAATAGTAAATTACTATAATACTAATTAGAATACTAATATATTAAGAGTAATATAAGAAGTATTATACTAATAATATAGTAATAAAAAGTAATAAAAAAGATAAAAAAAAAGAAAGTATATGAAGAAGGACTTTTTTTCAAGCCCTACTTGTTGTGTATTGTTGTGTAATGTAAGATAGTAATTATCTTTTCTCAATTGGGAGAGATGGCTGAGTGGACTAAAGCGTCGGATTGCTAATCCGTTGTACGAGTTATTCGTACCGAGGGTTCGAATCCCTCTCTTTCCGGTTCCGTTGATGACTTAGTATTTTTTTTTCAAATCTTTTTCTTTATTTATTTATTTTTTAGTTTATATATAATAGTTAAAGATGTAGAATAGATAAAATTCTAAGAACATTTAATAAAAATCAAGCAAGGAAAAAGCCTTCTTTTTTTTTATTCTTCACGTCCAGGATTACGCCCTGGATCATTAGATAAAAATCCAAAGATGAAAAGGGAAACAAAGAATATTACTACTGTGTAAACAAAGAGTTTGAGAGTAAGCATTAGACAATCTCCAAGATCTTTTTTTTGTTTGGAAAAAAAGAAAATAGATTCTCTATATTTATACCATATATCCCATTTTGACACCAAGAAATGAAAAAGCATTTTTCTAAATTCATTTGTAATAAGATGTAATAAGAGTCGAGTCTTGTGTGCCAAAAATTTGCTTTCATACCGAAAATTAGATATTTCGGGGGGATCTAACCGAATAGGTTTTTTTTTAATAGAATGGAAAAAAGTGCAGAATGAGGAGATGGGGTAGGTAATCCAGATTTTTCACGTTTATACAATAACTTCAATGTTTGAATCAAGGGCCTAGACTATAAAGAACTAGAAGACTTATCTGATCTTATCAATTAGTAGAATTTTTTCTCTTGAATAACTCATGAATTATTAATTATTCTAGGACAGTATTCAAAATTTCATCGAAAACTCACAGCAGCTTGCCAAACAAAGGCTAATAGAAAAAAGAACAGAGGGATTACTGGCATAATATCTACGATTGGATTCAAAAAAGCGTAGGCTTCAGGCAATTTTGTGAAGAAAAAACTGCTTGAATAAAGGGCAAAATTAAGACAGATACAAATCAAATTTAAAATATTAAGCATAACAAACATTTTGTTCTTGAAGATAATTGTATTTTGACTGAGTTATTAATATTCATATAAAATTCATATAAAAATGGATATAAATTAATATAAAATAGAGTTTAAGGTAGACAAAAAACTTTAAACTCAGCCAATCAAAAATCCTTCAATTATCAGCTAAAAAAAGAATAAAAGAAATCATATTTTCATACAATATCTTAATGGAATTCTATATTATGATCAATAAATTCAGTTTAATTCTATATCTACACATATCAAAATACGAATAACAAGCTAATCTAGTTCATAGATATTTTGGGGGGCAGGAATTGACAAAGAACCAATACCAATATTAGTTTTATTAGTTTTGAATCAAATATAGAAATGGGGCGTGGCCAAGCGGTAAGGCAACGGGTTTTGATCCCGCCATTCGGAGGTTCGAATCCTTCCGTCCCAGAGCCTATTTCTTTTCTATATCAAAATTATATATATATCAAAATAAAGATTGTTTTTTTGAACAACCTAATATCTTCTATATTATAGTTAAAGTTAAGAGTATAATAAATACAATTCTTGTTTCTTATTTTTAATGCCTTTTCTCGAAATCATATCCTTTTTCACAAGTATTATCGTGTTCAAATAATACGCGGATGCAATTCAATGTAGTTTTTTTGTTTCAGTAAACACGGAAACACAGATCCAAAGAGTTTGAATTCAAAAAAAGTCAGACGGTTTTTTCATTATCTCGGGCTGGTTTAGGGTAAAAAAAAAGGAAACAATGAATTCATTTGGACCTCCTTGGCTTTGTACCTATAAAAAGAGAGTCTAGCATCCAATAAGATGGAATCGTTCTTTATTTGATTTCTCATTCATTATCCCAAACCCCATGATCATTTTCAATGTCTGTTCGAATCTCATTAACAAACAAAGAAAATACATATGTTACACATTTCTTTTTTTGTCGAACTATTCATTTGTTTTATTTTAAATCTTATTTTAAATCATTGGTGGTTCAATATGAATCTGAATATGGGATTTATCTCCTTTATGCTGATAAAACGGAGTTCTTAAAAACGTTATTCAAATAACGATATCGAGATAAGCTATTTTTTATATTTTTTATTTTAATTTAATGATTTTTTATGAGTCTTTCGTACTTGAAGAGGTGTGAGATTGATGACTCGGTCCTATCGAGCCACTTGAAGATGAAGATTCGAAGAGAACTACTTATTTCTTCGTCTTATCTTGTCTTATCTTATTGGTTTGCTAATATTTATATTGGAAATCAAAAAATATTTATATGATTCAATATTTATATGATTCAATAAAATAAGGGTTTAATTTGAATTAATTCTTTTGTTTTTTTCATTGTATATTTTTTTATTAACACCATATTGACAACAGTGTATCAAATAAATATAATCCGATCTGGGTAATTAGATCTTATCTGTAGATTGATTTATATCTATTCCAGCGGTTTGGTTTTTCATTCAAATGAAATGATAGGTTTATTGGATTTGCTGTGATACAAAAGTCTTTTTTTTTTCAATTTTAAATAGTAAATAGAAGAATAGATAGCATAAGAAACAAGAGATAATCTATCAATTTTGACTTTATTTAACTTTGATCTATTTTTTTATCCGAATCAATTCGAAATTTTAGAAATTTTTCTATTTCATTTCGTGTTCATTTTTTGTTAGTTTAATGTTTTGATTGTGTCGTACGATTCAATCTTTTTATTAATTCTTTTTGATTTCTTTTGATTTTGATTCTATCTACATAACCTAATTATTTTATTTATATTTGGGATTGGGGTTGCTAACTCAATGGTAGAGTACTCGGCTTTTAAGTGCGGCTAACAGCTTTTACACATTTGTACGAAGAAAGAGATTCGTCCATACCAGCGGTATTATTTGTAAGACCACGACTGATCCTGAAAGGAATGAATGGAAAAAACAGCATGTCGTATCAATGGAGAATTTGGAGAATATTTGATTCTTACCGGATCCGCTCCAAACAAACTTTGTTTGAATTCTTGGTGCATAACATAAAAACAAATCAATTCAAATTCAAAGTTGGGATTTGGTCGAGTTAATAAATGGACAGAGCTCCGCGGCTCCAATTATAGGTAAATAAAAAAGCAACGAGCTCCCGTTCTTAATTTGAATGATTTTCCGATCTAATTAGACGTTAAAAATAGATTAGTGCCTGGTGCGGGAAAAGCTTTTTCTTGAGTGTATTTTCGATTTTTTTAATGAGTCCTAACTATTAGCTATTCTCCACTATGAAGGGAAATTGAATGTGTAGAAGAAAAAGTATATTGATAAAGCAATTTTTTTTCCAAAATCAAAAAAGAGTGATTGACTTGAAAAAGTAAAGGATTTCTAGTCACCTATTACCCTATAATGAACATAAACCAATTAGATGAAAATAAAGAGAGGATTAGAGGGTCCGCTGGTGAGTTTAACTATTTCCGAAGTATCTATTCTTTTTATATTATACTATTTTGTTTTTATGGTATCGCACTATGTATCATTTAATAACCCAATAAACTCCCTATCTTTGCTTCAATCAAATCGAATTAAAAATGAAAATAGAGAAATCTCAAAGAAATTTAGAAATAGATAGATCTCGAAAAAATAACTTCCTATACCCACTTATTTTTCGGGAGTATATTTATACATTTGCTCATGATCGTGACTTAAATAGATCCATTTTGTTAGAAAATGTGGGTTATGACAATAAATATAGTTTACTAATCGTAAAGCGTTTAATTACTCGAATGTATCAACAGAATCATTTGAGTATTTCCGCTAATGATTCTAACCAAAATACATTTTTTAGGTATAACAAAAATTTGTATTTTCAAATGATATCGGAGGGATTTGCAGTTATTGTGGAAATTCCATTTTCCTTACGATTAGTATCCTCTTTAGAAAGATCAGAAATAGTAAAATCTCATAATTTACGATCAATTCATTCAATATTTCCTTTTTTAGAGGGCAAATTTCCACATTTAAATTATGTGTCAGATGGACTAATACCCTACCCCATCCATCTAGAAAAATTGGTTCAAATCCTTCGCTATTGGGTGAAAGATCCCTCCTCTTTGCATTTATTACGAATCTTTCTTCACGAGTATTGGAATTTGAACAGTCGTATTATTCCAAAGAAATCTATTTCTTTTTTTGCAAAAAAGACTCCAAGATTCTTCTTGTTCTTATATAATTCTCATGTATATGAATACGAGTCCGTTTTCTTTTTTCTTTGTAATCAATCCTTTCATTTCCGATTAACATTTTCTCAGGTCTTTCTTGAGCGAATATATTTCTATGGAAAAATAGAACATTTTGTAGAAGTCTTTACTAAGGATTGGGGGAACAGCCTACGCTTGTTCAAGGATCCTTTCATACATTATATTAGATATCAAGGAAAATCCATTTTTGTCTCAAAGGATACGCCTCTTCTGATGAAAAAATGGAAATATTACCTTGTCAATTTATGTCAATGTCATTTTGATGTGTGCTTTCAACCCCCCAGGATCCATATAAACCCATTT